AGCCATAAATCCGATTCTATTCATTGAGATCTGTTGACTTTGTATACCATTCCGTTGTAAATAAATTATTTTATAATAGATCCATTATGGTCTTAAAATTATAAAAATTATATAATAATGGAAACAGCAACCCTAATCGCCATCTTTATATCTGGTTTACTTGTCAGTTTTACTGGGTATGCTTTATATACCGCTTTTGGGCAACCCTCTCAACAACTAAGAGATCCCTTCGAGGAACACGGAGACTAGTCGAAGTAATGAGCCTTGCCCATAGGCAAGGCTCATTACTTCAATTGAGAAATCATTTCATCTTTTTAGTTTGAATTTTAGGGGGTTCCCTAAAAAAGATAGCGAAAAAAATTATCCCTAGAGTCGAGACTAATAGAAATGTATAAACCAATGCTTCCATAGATTCGATTGTGGTTGACAATTATAGCTTCCATACCTGTTTAATTGGGATTAGTTTCCCGATAATGATAAAAAAGAAAGAGTAAACAAAAACGGGGGCGGTGATTCAAATCAAGATTGCACTAGTATTCTATGGCAAATCAAAAAAGAAATATAGGCAAAAAATAACAAAGCAATGTTGGATTAAACGCCTTGTCTTCTTGTAGTTGGATCCCCAATTTTTTGGAATGCGCCAAATTCGACTTGAAGATCCAAATCGGGGTCAATACCAGCAAAAACATCTCTGAACAAGGTTCTAGACCCATGCCAAATGTGTCCGAAAAAGAAGAGTAGGGCAAAGGAAGCATGTCCAAAAGTAAACCAACCCCTCGGACTACTACGAAAAACGCCATCTGATTTCAAAGTAGCACGGTCTAATTCGAAAATTTCACCCAATTGAGCACGTCTAGCATATTTTTTCACAGCAGCAGGATCGCTATAACTGACTCCGTTGAGTTCACCACCGTAAAACTCAACAGTTACACCTACTTGTTCAACGCTATACTTAGATTCTGCTCTTCTAAAAGGAACATCAGCTCTAACAATTCCGTCTCCATCTATTAAAACGACCGGAAAGGTTTCAAAAAAAGTAGGCATACGACGTACAAAGAGTTCATGTCCTTCTTTATCTCTAAAAACCGGGTGTCCTAACCATCCAACAGCTATTCCATCGCCGTTGTCCATTGAGCCCGCTCTAAATAATCCTCCTTTCGCCGGATTATTCCCAATGTAATCATAAAAAGCCAATTTCTCAGGAATTTTCGACCAAGCTTCTGATAAACTTTGATTTTCGGCTAGCCCAGTACTTACTCGTCGGTATATTTCTTGCTGAAAGTATCCCTGATCCCATTGATAACGGGTGGGGCCAAATAATTCGATCGGAGTAGTTGCTGAACCATACCACATAGTTCCGGCAACAACAAAAGCTGCAAAAAAGACAGCAGCGATACTACTAGAAAGAACGGTTTCAATATTGCCCATACGTAATCCTTTATATAGACGTTGAGGCGGACGAACACTAAGATGGAATAGACCAGCTAATATGCCTAATGTTCCTGCTGCAATATGATGCGAAGCTATCCCTCCTGGAACAAAAGGATCAAAACCTTCCACACCCCACGCCGGACTTACAGGTTGTACTTTTCCAGTCAGTCCATAAGGATCGGACACCCATATTCCGGGACCGTACAAGCCTGTTACATGAAATGCACCAAAACCAAAACAAGCTAACCCGGAAAGAAATAAATGAATGCCAAAAATCTTCGGCAAATCCAACGAAGGCTTTCCTGTACGTTCATCAGTAAAAATTTCTAGATCCCAATACACCCAATGCCAAATAGCTGCCAAAAAGCACAAGCCAGAAAACATAATATGCGCTCCGGCCACACCTTCGTAACTCCAAATGCCGGGATCTTTTATAGTTCCCCCTGTAATACTCCAACCACCCCATGAATTGGTTATTCCTAAACGAGTCATGAAAGGTATAACGAACATACCCTGTCTCCACATTGGATCAAGAACGGGGTCAGAGGGATCAAAAACTGCTAATTCATATAGAGCCATTGAACCGGCCCAACCAGCAACCAAAGCTGTATGCATGATATGGACAGAAATCAACCGGCCGGGATCATTCAATACAACGGTATGAACACGATACCAAGGTAAACCCATGGAAATACCCCTTTATCAAAGAAAAATAACACTATGTTACTTTATTGCATTGGAAAAGACTACGACTATGCTATGCAATGGACCCCTTTTTGTTCAATAGATTACCTTGGAACAAGGGTTAATGCTTGTTCCTTCCATTCTGTTGGTAATCATGGAACAATTGTGTTTGTAGGAACAAAGAGAAACAAATCTATTCTATACTCGATAAGTAGCAATACGCAATGGGGAGTTGATACCATTCCATTGTCTACCAAGAAATGCTTTCATATCCATTTATTATTGAAAGGCTAGATTGGTAAGAATTTTCCTTTATTTATTCTGTTTTTTAAAACTAAACCTTTCTAATCTATGCAGAAAATAGAATAAAGTTTCATATTATAAAGACAATAATTATTATTATTACGTTTCCACATCAAAGTAAAATAGAGTAATTTATTTTTTTTTCATTTAATGCCTATTGGTGTTCCAAAAGTTCCCTTTCGAAGTCCTGGAGAGGAAGATGCATCTTGGGTTGACGTATAGTGCGACTTGTCAGATATATTGGGTCATATGGGATTTCCCCGTTCTCTCTCCCGATTGAGATATCCTTCCTTTCGCCCAAGAAAGATTGATTTGATTGAATCATCCAAAATTTGGAGCGTGAAATGCAATTAAATCTATTTTTTAGTTTTTAGGAGGATTTAGATTAATATTATCAGTTAGAATTTTTTATGGTTGGCTCGGTTGGACTAACAAAATAAAGTATCCAGGCTCCGTTTAGAAAAAGCCCAATTGGTAATATATTGCAGATTATTTTACTACTTGTATTATCTAGGTTATTTACTTTAACTCTTAATTGTTTCGATTTAAAATAGAAAAAAAAGAGCAATCTCAATCTTAATAACTCGAATAAAGGAATGAATAGGTTAAATATTGAAACTGATGAAAGAAAAGATATGAAATAAACAAGTGGTATTGGAAACATTTGTCCTATATGAGCAAATATAAATCGGACCGATCTTTACCCGGAGTAGAGACGAAACCTAAAAAAATTAAGGAGACCCATTCAAAAACAAGAAAATGACATCGTGATTTGTATTGGATCTCGATGATATGATACATCAATGAACAGTAAGTTCGATAAGGTTAGTAAATTCTATTTTGTTTTTTTCGATTATAGAATCTAGACATTGATTTTTTTCAAAATTTTGTTTGAACCGTATGCATCAAAAGGTGCATGTACGGTTCCTAAGGGATACCATTTTACCCTAATCAACCGACTTTATCGAGAACGATTACTTTTTTTAGGCCAAGAAGTCGATAGCGAGATCTCGAATCAACTTATTGGTCTTATGGTATATCTCAGTATCGAGGACGATACCAAGGATTTGTATTTGTTTATAAATTCTCCAGGCGGGTGGGTAATACCCGGAGTAGCTATTTATGATACCATGCAATTTGTGCGACCAGATGTACATACAATATGCATGGGGTTAGCAGCTTCAATGGGATCTTTTATCCTGGTCGGAGGAGAAATTACCAAACGTTTAGCATTCCCTCACGCTTGGCGCCAATGAGTTTTTAGTTTGAGTGAAAAAAACTATGCCTTCACCACCTGAAATATTCAATTTAAGTAATAATAGCATGGCACTTTGAATTCGATATGAGACCCTTTTTTTCTATTTTAGTTTCAAAATATTTGATTATGTATCGAAAGAGTAGTATGAAGAGTATTCCAGATTTTCTATCAGGAATCCATTTCAGCGTCACAAACTCTTTTTTATAAAAAAAGATTCTATTTAGGTTTGAAAGAGTACAAAAAAAATTTCCTTATTTTTCGGATCAAAAAGGAACTTTGGGATTGCTGAACTACAGATAAAATAAATATAAAAAGCAACGGAGCCATCATAGTATTTTTGAGTTCCTACGAAAAGAAGGGTGGTAATTGGATAATTTACTGATCTGGATCTGATCGATTCTATTGATTTCTTCAACGGAAAAATAAAAGTAAATTTCATTGTGGAGCCGTATGCAATAAGAAAAAGATGCACGTACGGTTGTTCAATGCTATCTTTTTTATTGTTATTCCGTATTTCTTCTCTTCACCTAATTGTGCGAAATAGAAGAACTTTTTTTATAGTATATCATCAGGGTAATGATTCATCAACCCGCAAGCTCGTTTTATGAAGCCCAAACGGGAGAATTTCTCCTGGAAGCGGAAGAACTATTAAAATTGCGCGAAACCCTAACAAAGGTTTATGTACAACGAACCGGCAAACCTTTATGGGTTATATCCGAAGATCTGGAAAGGGATGTTTTTATGTCAGCAACAGAAGCCCAAGCTCATGGAATTGTTGATCTTGTAGCGGTCGAATAAGACGAATAAAAATAGTTTAACATTTGTAATTTTTTCTTATTACTAGGTTTACCAGTCTGGGGTTAATATTCTATTAACTAGAAATACATTCGGTTAGGATTGATCTAAACCAGCCCATTATGTATATGATTTAACATGCCAACTATTAAACAACTTATTAGAAACACAAGACAGCCAATCAGAAATATCACGAAATCCCCCGCTCTTCGGGGATGCCCTCAACGCCGAGGAACATGTACTAGGGTGTATGTGTGACTCGTTCAGATTATGAGCTGGAAAAAAACAAATGAAAGAAAAAAACTTTTCCAGTATCAATGATTCGTACTGATGAATAATCTAAAACTCCAGTCACTCTCTACAATACAATTAATAAAATGAAAAAGATCCATTCATTTATTGGAAATTTATGGTTTCTATTGGTATAAATCGGATTTAAGATAAGAAAAAACTTCCCATCGGTACCGAACGTTATCTATTTAGCAGGGAATCTTATTTTAAGAGCAAAAAAATTCTGCGACCATTCTTGCAAGAACGGACTAACAGGGTCAGCTATCCAGCTAATCTTCAAAATGAAATACCGTTACTGTATAGGTGGATCTCGTTGTGAAAGACCTATTACTGGAGAATTCATGGGTAGAGCCAAAAAATTTGAACCGTACAAGTTATCAATACGATTCTGGAAATGAAGTAAAGGGCTCCGGTGTATAGAAAGGACCTCACCGTTTAAAAAGTAACCATAGAAACGAAGGAACCCACTATTTCTTTAATCATCTATATTTAATTTTAATTTACATTTCTTTTTTTATTTATTTTTGTTTGATACATTAAATACAATTAATTTCTTCTTTTTTTGTCTTGTTTCAAGACGGAATGTCGAAAAAAATAGTGGTTGGGAAGGTTATAGTAGCAAAAGCCATTGGAATTCTTATTTTATACATTGGAAAAATCCGTTTTGTTATGAATAGATCAGGAGGAGAAAAGAATAACTCAAAGAAAGAAAATCAATCAGTTATTCATCAAAGTTTCATTTATTCAATGACTAGAGTTAAACGAGGATATATAGCTCGAAGACGAAGAAAAAAAATTCGTTTTTTTGGATCAAGCTTTCGAGGGGCTCATTCAAGACTTACTCGAACTATTGCTCAACAGAAAATAAGAGCTTTGGTTTCGGCTCATCGGGATAGAGATAGGCAAAAGAGGGATTTTCGTCGTTTGTGGATCACTCGAATAAACGCAGTAATTCGCGCAAAAGGAGTATACTATAATTATAGTAAATTTATACATGATCTGTACAAGAGACAGTTGCTTCTTAATCGTAAAATACTTGCACAAATAGCTATATTAAATAGGAATTGTATTTATATGATTTACAATGAGATCATAAAAAACGAAGATTCGAAAGAATACCTCGAAATGGTTTAAATTAAGTTCCCCGGAGTTTATTCTCCGGGAGTATAGAGTAGAAATTAGTCTGAGAAAATACGATAAATAGAAATAAATAAAAATTACCAAATCCATTCAAAAAAAAATTCCCAATTTTTATAGTTTCTTATGACGTGACAATCAAATTTAGATTCTTCTAGATTCTCCCATTTCCCTTTTTTTATAACAAAACTGTATAATAATAATAAATAAATAGTAAATAAATAAAAAGAATAACTCTCTTTTTTTTATTTATTTTTATTTTTGGTTCTAAAACTAGCAGTTCTAGTAGTCAATTCGGTTCTTTCAAATTGTTTCTCATTATTAAGAAAAGGTAACAAAGATAAAATACGAGCTTGTTTTATAGCAATAGTAATTAATCGTTGTTGTTTCAAGGTCAATCTATTTACTCGTCTAGATAATATTTTTCCTTGTTCACTAATAAATCGACTAATTAAACTCATGTTTCTATAATCAATTCGATCCCCCGACCCAATCGGGGGCAAACGCCTACGAAACGATCTCTTGGATTTAATAAAGGGTCGCTTGGATTTATCCATAGTTTGTTTAGTTTATTCCTTAATACCGAAAATCCTATTTTTTCATTCTTCTTTTTTTTAGGTCCAGCCAAAACAAAATAGGATTCATTCGATTTGTTTATTTCTATATATATTATATATATAATATAATAAAATCTTTAATTATTAATTATAATAATAAATTTTCTATAAAAAAAAATCCTATATTATATTTCGATCTATTTCTTTATCTCTCCATGAATTGTATGTTGGTAACAATAAGGACAGAATTTTCGCAATTCCAACCGACTAGGCGTATTATGTCGATTCTTTTGAGTAATATATCTGGAAACACCTCTGGATCCCTTATTAAGATTAAGACTCTTTCGAACACAACCAGTACATTCCAAAATGACTTTGACTCGGACATCTTTACCCTTAGCCATGAACCTCCCTTGTATATTGAATTCAAGCAACTTTTCTATTTAAAGAAAAAAATAGAAAAGTTGCAAAAATAGAAGTTGCTAACCAGAAATAGAATTCGAAAGATTTTTTTGAAATCAATAGAATAAGAGTAATATATAACTCAAGTAACGAAATACTACGGAATCAAATTCAAAATTGAACTATATTTCTAATCACAGTATTTCATTCTATAATATAAATATAGAATATTCGTTAAGCCCTTCCCATATCAATAACTAGAATGAAAAAAAGGGGAATGTCAACGCATCTGGGAAAAAACGATTGATTTCGATTAATAGACCAGCTAAAGACCCAAACCATAAAGTACTTAATACCGGTGCTACGGAAAGATATGTTTTGAAATCTCGCATTTAAAATTCTCCTTTTTTTATTTGAATTTGATTTCTTTAATGTAAAAAAAAGTAATCCATATCTAATCTATAATCCGATGTATATATGATAGTTAAAGACTACTTGTGATTGTATAAGTCAAATTAAAAAATACAATAATAAGAATCTAATTTCTATATTAGTTTAATTATAGTAGTTTAAAGAATAACATGTCCCTTCCTGCTGAATTGAACATTTCCGAAAAATCCTTTTTTTTTAGTTTACGACAGA